TTCGGGCTTGCTTAGTATTGAATTGGGACCAAGAAAAAAAGGGTTCTATAGAAGAAGAGGCTTATGCTTCTTTTGTTGAAATAAGGGCAAATGATCTCCTTCGTGATTTCATCCAAATTGAGTTAGTAAAGTCCACTATTTCGTATATCGTAAAAAGGTATGATACGGCGGGTTCTGGATTGGTTTCCAATAATGGATTAGATCGTACCCATATAAATCCTTTTGATTCCAAGGTGAAGATTCAATCATTTCCCCAACATAAGGGAACTCTTGGTACGTTGTTGAATCGAAATAAGGAATGCCAATCTTTCAGAATTTTGTCATCATCCAGTTGTTCTCGAATTGGCCCCTTCAATACTTTGAGATATAATAATGCGACAAAAGAATCGGATCCCACGACTCCAATTAGGGATTTGTTGGGCCCTTTAGGTACTATTGTACCTAAAATAGTAAATCTTTGTTCATCTTACTCTTTAAGAACTTTTAATCAAGTCTTTTTAAAGAAATATTTGTTACTTGAAAATTTTCAACAGACTTTTCAAGTGCTTCAAGTACTTCCATTTCAATACTGTTTCCTAGATGAAAATAGGAGGATTTATAATCCCGATCCATGCAGTAACATCATTTGGAATTCATCCCATTTGAATTGGTGTTTTCTCCATCACGATTATTGTGAAAAAGCATGGACAATAATTAGCCTTGGACAGTTCCTTTGTGAAAATTTATGTCTATTGAAATACGGATCACGCATTAAAAAATCTGGTCAAATTTTCATTGTTCATGTTGACTCTTTAGTTATAAGATCAGCTAAGCCCTATTTGGTCACTCCAGGAGCAACTGTTCATGGCCATTATGGGGAAACCTTTTATGAAGGAGATACGTTAATTACATTTATATATGAAAAATCGAGATCCGGTGACATAACGCAAGGTCTTCCAAAAGTGGAACAAATCTTAGAAGTTCGTTCAATTGATTCAATATCGATGAACCTCGAAAGAAGAGTTGAAGGTTGGGACGAACGTATCCGAAGGATTCTTGGGATCCCCTGGGGATTTTTTATTGGAGCTGAACTAACCATAGCCCAAAGTCGTATCTCTTTGGTTAATAAGATCCAAAAGGTTTATCGATCTCAGGGGGTACAGATCCATAATAGACATATAGAGATTATTGTACGTCAAGTAACATCAAAAGTGTTGGTTTCAGAAGATGGAATGTCTAATGTTTTTTTACCTGGGGAATTGATTGGATTGTTGCGAGCAGAGCGAGCAGGGCGTGTTTTGGACGAAGCGATCTGTTATCGGGCAATCTTATTGGGAATAACGAAGTCATCTCTGAATACTCAAAGTTTCATATCCGAAGCGAGTTTTCAAGAAACTGCTCGAGTTTTAGCAAAAGCTGCTCTACGAGGTCGTATTGATTGGTTGAAAGGCCTGAAAGAGAACGTTGTTCTGGGGGGGATTATACCGGTTGGTACCGGATTCAAAAAATTAGTGCATCGTTCAAAGCAAGACAAAAAAATTCATTTGAAAATCAAAAGGAAGAATCTATTCGAGTTAGAAATGAGAGATATTTTGTTACACCATAGAGAATTATTTTGTTCTTGCGCCCCAAACACTTTCCTTGAGACATCAGACCCATCATTTACGTAATGTAATTTACTAATTCCTAAAAAGAGGTTCATTCTTTTTACTTGAACTCTCTGGTCCGATTATGTATTTGGTAATCAATGAAATAAAAAATCAAGAATGAAATTCATGGTTTGGGTCGTAGATCAAAGGTCAATCCTGGTAGAAGGTTCCGTCGGAACAATTATTTATTTCACAGGATACTGAATCTTAAAAAAAAAAAAAACAAAGAGAAAGTGTGGGAAAATGGGAAGACGATATTGGAACATCAATTTGGAAGAAATGATGGAAGCAGGAGTTCATTTTGGTCATGGTACTAAGAAATGGAATCCTAGAATGGCTCCTTACATCTCTGCAAAGCGTAAAGGTATTCATATTACAAATCTTACTATAACTGCTCGTTTTTTATCAGAAGCCTGCGATTTAGTTTTTGATGCAGCAAGTAGGGGAAAAAAATTCTTAATAGTGGGCACCAAAAAGAAAGCAGCGGATTTAGTAGCATCAGCAGCAATAAGGGCTCGATGTCATTATGTTAATAAAAAATGGCTTGGTGGTATGTTAACGAATTGGTCTACCACAGAAACAAGACTTCAGAAGTTCAGGGACTTAAGAGCAGAACAAAAGATGGGGAAACTCAATCGTCTCCCCAAAGGAGATGCAGCAATGTTGAAGAGAAAATTATCTACCTTGCAAACATATCTGGGTGGGATCAAATATATGACGGGATTGCCTGATATTGTAATTATCGTTGATCAGCAAGAAGAATATACGGTTCTTCGAGAATGTGTCATTTTGGGTATTCCGACGATTTGTTTAATCGATACAAATTGTGACCCAGATCTTGCAGATATTTCTATTCCAGCCAACGATGATGCTATAGCTTCGATTCGATTGATTCTTACCAAACTAGCATCTGCAATTTGTGAGGGCCGTTCTAGTTATATAAAAAATGGTTGATTATCTTATCATTAAGAAGAAGATGATTAGTTCGTTTTTGGTGAACTCTCTTTGTTGGAGTTTGAACTATGTTTTGAATATTGAATAAAAAAGATAAAAGGATTAGTGTTTTTTTTATGTGATTTCTCGGGATCCTAAATATACGATTCATAACTGAAATTAATGAATGAACGTAGATGAATTGAGAAAGAGATAGTTGAATCAAAATAATTCCTTTTTTGAAGTTCGATTTCTTTTAGAGGACAATATGAATATTATACTATGTTCCATTAAAACACTCAAAGGGTTATACGATATATCAGGTGTAGAAGTAGGCCAACATTTATATTGGCAAATAGGAGGTTTACAAATTCATGCCCAAGTACTTATCACTTCTTGGGTTGTAATTGCTATCTTATTAGGTTCAGTCATCATAGCTGTTCGGAATCCACAAACCATTCCGCCCGACGGTCAGAATTTCTTCGAATATGTCCTTGAATTTATTCGAGACTTGAGCAAAACTCAGATTGGAGAGGAGTATGGTCCTTGGGTTCCATTTATTGGAACGATGTTCCTATTTATTTTTGTTTCTAACTGGTCAGGTGCTCTTTTACCTTGGAAAATCCTAAAGTTACCTCATGGGGAGTTAGCTGCGCCTACGAATGATATAAATACTACTGTTGCTTTAGCTTTACCCACGTCAGCGGCATATTTCTATGCTGGTCTTAGCAAAAAAGGATTGGGATATTTCAGGAAATACATTCAACCCACTCCAATACTTTTACCAATTAATATCCTAGAAGATTTCACAAAACCTTTATCTCTTAGTTTTAGACTTTTCGGGAATATATTAGCTGATGAATTAGTAGTTGTTGTTCTTGTTTCTTTAGTGCCTTCAGTAGTTCCTATACCTGTCATGTTTCTTGGATTATTTACAAGTGGTATTCAAGCTCTGATTTTTGCAACTTTGGCTGCGGCTTATATAGGTGAATCCATGGAGGGTCATCATTGACTCACTTTTGAAACAGTCTTTTTGGAAGCTTATCCCAATTCAAGGGGTGAAATAGAATTCACTGGGTTGTAGAATAAAATGCAAATAGCTAATATATCTATGAAGAAAGGTTAGGGGTCCCTACTACATATATGTAATGCCTATAGTATCAATCCTTGTGTATGTTTTTAAGAATGGTTACAGAATAGGATTTAATAGAATAAAAAATGCAGGTGATTTACGTTATGGAAGAAAAAAAGTATATGTTATTTACTAGTTAGATAGGAATTACCCCTAATCTCTTTTTTTTCTAGCCCACTGCATTTAGATGGATTCCCTTATCAGTCCTTTTTCTATCTTGTCTGTGATTGTGAATTGAATGAAAGAATAGAAGAGTTTATAAAAAAGAAAATGCAATGACTAAAACCGTATACATGTATATTTACATAAAACTCCATCATGGGTAGAAAGGAAAAACGGTATATCGAAATATTTTAGTGATAAAGATTAAAAAAGAAGAAATAAGTGATAAGTGTAGTAAAGTAAATAGTAAGTAAATAGTCAAAGTAGAAGTAGATTAAGTACTAATTCATTGGTTGGTTGTATCATTAACCATTTCTTTTTTTTGTGCGAGGAACTTACCATGAATCCACTTATTTCTGCTGCATCCGTTATTGCTGCTGGATTGGCTGTAGGGCTTGCTTCTATTGGACCTGGGGTTGGTCAAGGTACTGCTGCGGGCCAAGCTGTAGAAGGTATTGCGAGACAACCAGAAGCAGAGGGTAAAATACGAGGTACTTTATTGCTTAGTCTGGCTTTTATGGAAGCTTTAACAATTTATGGGCTGGTCGTGGCATTAGCTCTTTTATTTGCAAATCCTTTTGTTTAATGTTGAATTTCATCGTAGAATCAAAATGTAAAAAAAAGGGGGGGCGAGCGGAGTGATAAAAAAAAGAACTCTGTTCTTTGTTAGTCCTATCTATAAGAGGAGAGCATATGAAAAATAGAACCGATTCTTTTGTTTCCGTGGGACACTGGCCATCCGCTGGGAGTTTCGAGTTTAATACCGATATTTTAGCAACAAATCTAATAAATCTAAGCATAGTGCTGGGTGTATTGATTTTTTTTGGAAAGGGAGTGTGTGCGAGTTGTGTATTTCAAGAATAGGTTGGATTTCACCGGCTGCACTTTCTTTATATTTCTTCATTCTTTTTTATAGCAGAAATAGGAAAAAGGGGGTGCACAATCTCAACGAATTACTTCAAAATTGGATTTCATTCAGAAATCCTATGTAAGAACCATAGCATTTCGTAACTAATTGGTAAATGAACTTTGATTCTCTATCAACCAATAATGTTGAGGTCTTTTACATGGTTAAAGATAAATTGTTTGAAGTCCAGGCACAGCATAGCATGGTACTCTTTCTACCACTACGTTAGTACCGAAAT